ATTATTTCCAAAGCCACAGGATACGACTGATTAACTGATGTTTCAAAATTCAATGTTGGTTCATTAGAACCATATAAACCGACACCCAGAACTCCCATTAAGAGAAAAATGGAACCCCCCGCCGTGTACAAAATAAATTTTGTGGCTGAGTAGAGACGTTTCTTTCCTCCCCACATGGATAGAAGTAGATAAACCGGAATTAATTCTAATTCCCACATGATGAAAAAAAGTAAAAGGTCCCGCGAAGAAAATGATCCTATTTGACCACTGTACATTGCTAACATCAAGAAATGGAATAATCGAGAATCTCGAGTAACAGGCCAGGCTGCTAAAGTAGCTAACGTAGTGATAAATCCTGTTAATAAAACGGGTCCTATTGACAGCCCATCTATTCCTAATTTCCAACGGAAATCAAAAAAATTGATCCATTTATAGTCCTCGACTAGTTGGACTAATGGATCGTCCAATTGGAAATGATAACAGAATGCATAGGTTGTTAGAAGAAGTTCTAACATGCATATACATATAGTATACCACCTAATTACCCTATTTCCTTTATGGGGAAGAAAGAAAATAAAGGAACCCGCAAATATTGGTAAAACTACAATTATTGTTAACCAAGGAAAGTTGTTCGTGGTAAAGACAAGATACACTTGGACCAAAAAAACCTGTGCCCAAAAATATATTATTTTTGGGCACAGGTTTTGGCGGTAAAAAAAAAAAATGGACTCGAGTAAGAGTTTCTGTAACGTATTAATAAGCTATACCCATGCTGCGCGTTGTTTCATGCCATAAATAAACTCGAACACTCAAGAAATCTGTTGGGCAGGCGGATTCACATCTCTTACAACCGACACAATCCTCTGTTCTTGGAGCAGAAGCTATTTGTTTAGCTTTACATCCGTCCCAAGGTATCATTTCTAATACATCCGTGGGACAAGCTCGGACACATTGAGTACACCCGATACATGTATCATAAATCTTTACTGAATGCGACATTGGATCTATCCATTTTTGAACGTGATAAAGTTTCAATCTAGTAAATTGATAAATGAATTATATATTTAAATACTAGGACTAGATGAATCGATGAGTTTCCCGAGTTTTTTTATTAATCTACTTATGGAATGGATTGACAGTGCCAAACTACTTTGATCTCTTATCTTTGTGATAACAGGAGCCTACCTTAAGTAGCCAACATGCTAATTTGAATTTATTTATGAAAATTCTAAGTTATATGATAATATTACTTAAATTACTTATTCAACAAGTTCGATTGATTTATACGAGTTGATTTTCTGTTACGATAAATTGATGAAACAATAGCGAGTCCAATAGCGGCTTCAGCAGCTGCAATAGCTATAACAAAAATGGAGAAAATGGCTCCTTTTAATTGACGACTATCAAAAAAATCAGAAAATGTTACAAAATTGAGATTAACCGCATTTAATATAAGTTCAAGACACATAAGAGCCCTAACCATATTTCGACTTGTAATCAATCCATATAGACCGACAGAAAATAAAAAGGCACTCAAAACAAGTACATGTTCGAGCATCATTAACTAACTCCTTATCAATCTCGATTCATTTCAATATGAACAACAATTTAACCAATTGGATTTACTAGTTGACTAGAATATAAAATAACGTAATGGAATAAAGGAATATATTGGGAATAGGTCGAACTAATAAAAAAATTCTATCTATTTTATATACAAAGTCAAATAGAAAAAGGAAATGCATGTGGTAGCTCATATTTTTCCAGTTCTAAAGAGTTATTATTGACGAGCTACAGCAATTGCGCCGATTAACGCAACTAAAAGAATTATTGAAATAAATTCAAACGGAATAAAAAAATCTGTTGATAAATGAATTCCAATTTGTTGACTATTACTTATAAGATCTTGCTCTATAATCTGGTTTGCTTTTGTAGTCCAAATAATACCGTACCATGACGTATCTGGAATAGTAGTAATTAGTGAAACAAAAATACTTGTACAGACCACGGAAGTTACTCCATCTCCCACGGTCCAAAGATGGAAATCTTTGGAATATTCTGAACCATTTATAAACATCACAGCAAAAATGATTAAAACATTGATGGCTCCTACGTAAATAAGGAGCTGCGCAGCAGCTACAAAATGGGAGTTCGATAGAATATAGAATAAAGATATACAAACAAAAACAAATCCTAACGAAAAGGCAGAATAAATGGGATTAGGAAGTAATACTACTCCCAGAGCCCCTAATATAAGACCCAATCCCAGAAAGACTAAAAGAAAATCATGTATTAGTCCAGGTAAATCCATTATATATAAAAAAAGAGATAAATAAATCAAAATCTTTCATAACTTTATTGACCCGGTCAGGAAAAAAGAGGTAACTCTACTTTTTATAATAGTTGTAAAAAAAATTCTATTTTTCTGGATATGTAGATATAGTTATTGGCCTAATCTCTTGAAAGAGTAATTTGAATCTAAATATTTTCAATTTCAAAT